CCTAATATAATGCATGAAAGGTTCCTTGACCAACCACATGTTCGCCCGAAAACCTTTAATCTTAACAAAGACGCTCACAAGACGTTCTACTTTTACATAGAAATAGATTCGTTCAAGAAGAACTCCAGAAGATGTTGATCGTAAATGAAAAGATTGGTTACGTAAAAAGACGAAAACGGATTCGTATTCACATACATGAGAATTATATAAGAATAAAAAGAGTCTTTGATTTCTTTTTAAAAAAGAGGAGCCGGCTTTCGTTGGAATAATAAGACTATTCCAATTACAATATTCGTCTAAAAAGACTCGTAATAAATGTAAAGAAGAAGCATCTTTTACCCAACAGCGAAGAGTTTGAACCAAGATTTCCACATGGACAGAGTGAGGTATTAATATATCTAACACAGAATTGAAATGTGAAAGATTATCCTCTAAAAAGGGAAATATTGAATGAATTGATCGTAAATTGTGAGATTTTACGATCTTGTTCTTTTTCCCTTCTAGACAAGATAGTAATTGTAGAGAAAATGGAATTTCAACAATAAAAGCAAACCCCTCTGATATGATTTGAGAATACAAATTCTTGTTGCGCGCCCAAAATGGATTTTGGTTAGAATCATTAGGAGAAATAATAAAATGATTCTGTTGATACATTCGAGTAATTAATCGTTTCACAACCAGTAAACTTGATTTACTGTCATATACCAGATTTTCCGACAAAATCGATCTACTCAAAGCACGATTATGAGCAAATACATAAATATACTCCTGAAAGATAAGTGGATATAGGAAGTCGTGTTGTTGAGATCTCTCTAGCTGTAAATATCTTTGGATTTCCTCCATTTGAAATTCGATTTGAATCAAAGGTAGAAGATTTTGGGGGTTATCAAATGATACATAGTGCGATAGAGTAAAAACAAGGTATTCTACTAAGAATAGATACCTCGGGGACAGGTAAACTTATCAACAGATTCTCTACCCTCTCTCTTTTCCATTCATTTAATTCGTCTATGTTATAAGATAACAAGATGGTTAGAAATCTTTTATTTTTTAAACCTAATCGCTCTTTTGATTTTGGAAAAAACTTTCTTTATCAATATACTGCTTCTTTTACACATACATCTTCATTCCATAATAGAGAATGTCAATAGTTAGGATTCATTAAAAAAAATAGAATCCACTCGTCGAGGGAGAAATGCTTCCCGTACCAGGCACTAATTTCTTTTTAACGTCTAATTAGATCGGGAAATTATTCAAATTAAGAACAGAAGCCGGTTGCTTTTTCTTTCTGATAATTAATTGAAGTCGTAGGGCCCCTATCCATTTATTCATTTGACCCAACTTTCTTTTGTTCCGTTCCAAGAATTCGAACAAGGTTTTGTACCAATCCGATAAGAATGAAATATCCTTAGAACTCTCCATTGATGCGACATGCTATTTTTTCCCTGTATTCCCTTTCAGGATCAGTCGCGGTCTTCCAAAGTTTACCAACGGTATGGACGAATTCGTCACTTCATCCAAATGTGTAAAAGATTCTAGCCGCACTTAAAAGCCGAGTACTCTACCGTTGAGTTAGCAACCCGAAAAAAATATAGATTAAACAAAACTTCAACAAGGGGGTGTATAGATACAATCAGAATTCAAATCAATTTAATTGAATGGTCAAAAAAAAATAGAGAAAAATTAGACAAAATTATATCAAAGTCGCTACTGATCTCTTTAATTGAATTTCATTTGATTAGGCGGAAGTTCCTTAAAAACTTCCGCTTTCTTTAAAAGATTCTGAACGGTTCCTGTGGGTTGAGCACCTTTTTCAAGGAAATATAGAATAAGAGGAACATTTAAATAAGTTTGATTCTTCATTGGATCATAAAAGCCCACTTTTCGAAGATCTTTTCCTTCTCTTCGGGATCGAACATCAATTGCAACGATTCGATAGACGGCTCATTGGGATAGATGTAAATGAACAATACCCCCCCCCAGAACCGTATAGGAAGTTTTTCTCCTCGTACGGCTCGATAAAAAATGATTTGATTCGGAGTTTTGTCTATATATGCAATTCTAATAAATTAAATGACAAATGGGCCTAGAAAATAAATTAGACTATGATTTCAGTCTTTTTTTCTTCCTCAAAATGAAAAAGAAACCATTCGTACTCATAACTCAAGTTGAATAACTCTCAAATAGCGCAAAGGAAAAATCTTCAGTCAATTTCATGTATTGAGTAGTCTTTATTCCCTTTTGTTTGTCTCATTTAAACTATTTCAAATTCTATTTGAATTCTTTAGTCTGATCCAATTATTGAGAATATCAAGACAATTTAATATTGGGTTTAGACATTACTTCGGTGCCTCTTAATCCTTTCAAAATGGCAGCAACATACCCTTTTTTTGATTTCTTTCTATCAAAGAATCCTATGGACATTTGATTCGCGCGTGATACACTTTGAATCGAAAAATTTTGATCAATTTCAACAAGTTTTTCTTTTGAATTGGAAACTCGCTCAAATTGGATCTTTTCGATTTCTATATATGTTCCATATATTTACGAAGTTGTTCCAATTGATTGGTATTAACCCTAGATCCTTGCCCCCGAGAAATGAATTAATACTTTCTATTCGAGCTCCATCGTGGACTATTTACAACCCAACAAAAAATCGAAGGGTTCAAGTGTAACAGAACAAACAATGTCGAGCCAAGAGCACCCTCATTCCTAGACAAATCGAAAATGGTGGATGTAAAAATCCACAATGGATCGTGTCCTTCAAGTCGCACGTTGCTTTCTACCACATCGTTTCAAACGAAGTTTTACCATAACATTCCTCTAATTTGGAACCGGTATGGAATTGATTCAATTATCGAATCATGAATAGTCATTGGTTGAGCTGTCCATAGATATAAAACTAAAACATCGTAATCTAGACTTTTCTTATATATATGAATATATGATATGATTAACTCCTACACACCACCTACTTCTTTCTATTTTCTATGGGAATAATGGGGCATAAAAAAGGATCTACACTGGGACGGAAGGATTCGAACCTCCGAATAGCGGGACCAAAACCCGTTGCCTTACCACTTGGCCACGCCCCATTTCAATTTCTAATCGACACTAAGAAACAATAATATTGGTATTGGTTGTTTGTCAACTCCAGCCCAAATATCTATAGAATAGATTGGTGCTAAGATTTTGATACATATAGATATAGAATTTAACTTAATTTATTGATCATTACATAGAATTCAATTAAGATATTGTATGAAAGTATGATTTCTTCTATTCTCCTTTGAGAATTCGAGGATTTTTGATTGGGTGGATTCAAAGAGAAAGAAAGATTTTTTGTCTACCTTACTTACCTTCTTTTTCTTTATATCAAAAACGCAATCAAAATACAATTATCTGTAAGAACAAAATGTCTGTTATGCTTAATATCATTAGTTTAATCTGTATTTGTATGAATTCTACCCTTTATTCGAGTAGTTTTTTCTTCGGCAAATTGCCCGAAGCCTATGCTTTTTTGAATCCAATCATAGATGTTATGCCAGTCATACCTTTGTTTTTTTTTCTCTTAGCTTTTGTTTGGCAAGCTGCTGTAAGTTTTCGATGAGATCCTGAATAATAATATCCTAGAAAATGCATGATTTCCTCGAGAAAAAATTCTAACAATTGAAAAAAATCGCATAAGTTTTAGAGTATGAACCCTTGATTCGCACACTGAAATTCGTGGGTAGTCGCCACAAATTAGGCTTACCCCCATTTTTGGATATAAACGAAACTTTTTGTTAATGAAAAACAAATGAATTTGCGACAATGCATTTCTAGAAAAAAACCTCATTTTTTGGTGTCAAAATAGGATATGTGGTAGAAAAATGGAAGATCTATTCTCTTTTTTTTTTCCAAAAAAATCATCTTGGAGATTGTGTAATGCTTACTCTGAAACTCTTCGTTTATACCGTAGTGATATTTTTTGTTTCTCTCTTTATCTTTGGATTCCTATCTAATGATCCGGGGCGTAATCCTGGACGTGAAGAATAAAATACAAAGGGGTTTCCTTGGTTAATTTTCAAATTTTCTTAGGGTTTTATCTATTCCACACGTTTGACTAAGATTTTCAAAATTTGAAAACAAAAAAGAAATCAATTCATCAACGGAAACGGAAAGAGAGGGATTCGAACCCTCGGTACGAATAACTCGTACAACGGATTAGCAATCCGACGCTTTAGTCCACTCAGCCATCTCTCCCAATTCAAAAAGATAATTTCTACATTACAATTACATATAACATATAATGTAAGGAATCTTTCTTTCTCTCTTCTTGGTCCTTTCCTCCCCGCAAAAAAGTTCAACACTCTCCTTTGATGATCCTATCTTGATCGTGCTCAACTATCTTGTTCGACAAAAGGTCCATTTGTATACAATAATCGTATTGTAGCGGGTATAGTTTAGTGGTAAAAGTGTGATTCGTTCTATTAACCCTTAATAGTTAAAGGGTCTTTCGGTTTTATTCATATTCCGACCAAAAACTTTATTTCTTAAAAGGATTGAATCCTTTACCTCTCAATGATAAATTCGAGAAAAAATACGAATTCTCGTGATTTGTATCCATGAGTCATTTAAAAATTGGATTATGAAATTGCGAAACATAATTTTTGAATTGGACTAAGACTTCCAATTGAATAAGTATGAATAAAGGATCTATGGCTGAAGATAGAAAATCAATTTCTAATCGTAACTAAATCTTCCACTTTTTTCTTTCTAAAGTCTAAAGAAAGAAATTGGAGCAAAATAGCTATTCATCGATGACTTTGGTTTACTAGAGACATCGGCATGTTGGTTTAGCTCGGTGGAAACAAAATCCTTTTCCTTAGGATCCTCTCAAATAGAAATAGAGAACGAAGTAACTAGAAAGATTGTTAGAATCACCTTCTTCTAGAAGGATCATCTAGAAAGCGATTCGTTTTGTTTGTAGTCAAACAAAAAGCTGACGTAGGTGTTAT